CAACAATTAGCCAATCTAGATTTACGAATTATTATAGATTCTTCATTGGTAGAATGGAAAGAATTGGAGGAAGAGGAACCCACAGGGAATGAATGGGAAGATCGGAAAGTTGGAAGAAGAAAAGATTTTTTGCTTAGACGCATGGAATTGGCTAAGCATTTTATTCGAACAAATATAGAACCAAAATGGATGGTTTTGTGTCTATTACCAGTTCTTCCTCCTGAGTTGAGACCAATCTATCATATAGATGAGGATAAACTAGTGACCTCGGATATTAATGAAATCTATAGAAGAATTATCTATCGGAATAATACTCTTACAGATCTATTAACAACAAGTATAGCTACGCCAGAAGAATTAATAATATCTCAGGAAAAATTGCTACAAGAAGCCGTGGATGCACTTCTTGATAATGGAATTTGTGGACAACCAATGAGGGATGATCATAATAGAGTTTACAAGTCGCTTTCAGATGTAATTGAAGGCAAAGAAGGAAGAGTTCGCGAGACTCTGCTTGGTAAACGGGTCGATTATTCAGGACGGTCAGTCATTGTCGTCGGCCCTTCACTTTCATTACATCGATGTGGATTGCCTCGAGAAATAGCAATAGAACTTTTCCAGGCATTTGTAATTCGCGACCTAATTAGAAAAAATATTGCTTCGAACATCGGAGTTGCTAAGAGTCAAATTCGGAAAAAAAAACCGATTGTATGGGAAATACTTCAGGAAATTCTGGATGACCATCCTGTATTGTTGAATAGAGCGCCTACTCTGCATAGATTAGGCATACAGGCATTCCTCCCTATTTTAGTGGAGGGGCGTGCTATTTGTTTACATCCATTAGTTTGTAAGGGCTTCAATGCAGACTTTGACGGGGATCAAATGGCTGTTCATGTGCCTTTATCTTTGGAAGCTCAAGCAGAGGCACGTTTACTTATGTTTTCTCATATGAATCTTTTGTCTCCAACTATTGGAGATCCCATTTCTGCACCAACTCAAGATATGCTTAGTGGACTCTATGTCTTAACGAGTGGAAATCGTCGGGGTATTTGTGTAAATAGGTATAATCCATGTAATCGCAGAAACTATCAAAATGAAGATAATAAGTATACAAAAATAAAAGAACCCTTTTTTTGTAATGCCTATGATGCAATTGGAGCTTATCGGCAAAAACGAATCAATTTAGGTAGTCCTTTGTGGCTGCGGTGGCGACTAGATCAACGCGTTATTGCTGCAAGAGAAACTCCCATCGAAATTCACTATGAATCTTTGGGGACCTATTATGAGATTTATGGACACTATCTAATAGTAAGAAGTATAAAAAAAGAAATTCTTTATATATATATTCGAACCACTCTTGGTCATATTTCTCTTTATCGAGAAATAGAAGAAGCCATACAAGGGTTTTGGCAGGGCTGTTGTAATTCTATGCTACCAGCGGGAATTCGAGTCTCACCGGGTTAACTAGGACTAGAATTGCGGAATTTCTACATGAATCAAGATCTATAAAAGGAAGTTTTCCAATCACTGACTCAAACCCATTGTCAAATTCTACTCAGCGCAATATGGAGGTACTGATGGCAGAACGACCCACTCAGGTCTTTCACAATAAAGTGATAGACGGAACTGCCATGAAACGACTTATTAGTCGATTTATTGATCACTATGGAATAGGATATACATCACATATCCTGGATCAAGTAAAGACTCTGGGTTTCCGACAAGCTACCGCCGCATCCATTTCATTAGGAATTGATGATCTTTTAACAATACCTTCTAAAAGATGGCTAGTTCAAGACGCTGAACAACAAAGTTTTATTTTGGAAAAACACCATCATTATGGGAATGTACACGCGGTAGAAAAATTACGTCAATCGATCGAGATCTGGTATGCCACAAGTGAATATTTGCGACAAGAAATGAATCCGAATTTTCGGATGACCGATCCTTTTAATCCAGTGCATATAATGTCTTTTTCGGGAGCCAGAGGAAATGCCTCTCAGGTACATCAATTAGTAGGTATGAGAGGATTAATGTCGGATCCCCAAGGACAAATGATTGATTTACCCATTCAAAGCAATTTACGTGAAGGACTCTCTTTAACAGAATATATTATTTCTTGCTACGGAGCCCGTAAAGGAGTTGTGGATACCGCTATTCGAACATCAGATGCAGGATATCTCACGCGCAGACTTGTTGAAGTAGTTCAACACATTGTTGTACGTCGAACAGATTGTGGCACCGTCCGAGGTATTTCTGTAAGTCCTCGAAATGGAATGATGGCGGACAGGATTTTTATCCAAACATTAATTGGGCGTGTATTAGCAGATCATATATATATAGGTTCGCGATGCATTGCTACTAGAAATCAAGATATTGGGGTTGGGCTTGTCAATAGATTCATAACTTTTAGAGTACAACCCATCTCTATTCGAACCCCCTTTACTTGTAGGAGTACATCTTGGATTTGTCAATTATGTTATGGCCGGAGTCCAGCTCATGATGACCTGGTCGAATTGGGAGAAGCTGTAGGTATTATTGCAGGTCAATCGATTGGAGAACCGGGCACTCAATTAACATTAAGAACTTTTCATACCGGCGGGGTATTCACAGGGGGCACTGCAGAACACGTGCGAGCCCCTTCTAATGGAAAAATAAAATTCAATGAGGATTTGGTTCATCCGACACGTACACGTCATGGACATCCTGCTTTTCTATGTTCTAGAGACTTGTATGTAACTATTGAGAGTGAAGATATTATACACAATGTGTGTATTCCGCCCAAAAGTTTTCTCTTAGTTCAAAACGATCAATATGTAGAATCAGAACAAATCATTGCTGAGATTCGCGCGAGAACATCCACTTTGAATTTGAAAGAGAAGGTTCGAAAACATATTTATTCTGACTCAGAAGGTGAAATGCATTGGAATACCGATGTGTACCATGCACCCGAATTCACATATGGTAATATTCATCTCTTACCAAAAACAAGTCATTTATGGATATTATTAGGGGAGCCCTGGAAATCCAGTCTAGGCCCCTGTTCGATCCACAAGGATCAAGATCAAATGAACGCTTATTCTCTTTCTGTTAAGCGAAGATATATTTCTAACCCCTCAGTAACTAATAATCAAGTGAGACACAAATTTTTTAGTTCGTATTTTTCTGGTAAAAATCAAAAAGGAGATAGGATTCCTGATTATTCAGAACTTAATCGAATGACATGTATTGGTCGTTGTAATCTTAGATATCCGGCCATTCTCGAGGGGAATTCTTATTTATTGGCAAAGAGGCGAAGAAATAGAGTCATCATCCCACTCGAATCAATTCAAGAAGGCGAGAACCAACTAATACCTTCTTCAGGTATCTCAATTGAAATCCCCAGAAATGGTATTCTCCGTAGAAATAGTATTCTTGCTTATTTCGATGATCCTCGCTATATCAGAAAGAGCTCGGGACTTACTAAATATGAGACCAGAGAACTTAATTCAATCGTCAACGAAGAGGATTTGATTGAGTATCGAGGAGTCAAGGTATTTTGGCCAAAATACCAAAAGGAAGTAAATCCCTTTTTTTTTATTCCCATGGAAGTCCACATTTTGTCCGAATCTTCTTCCATAATGGTACGGCACAATAGTATTATTGGGGTAGATACACAAATCACTTTAAATAGAAGAAGTCGGGTAGGCGGATTGGTCCGAGTGAAGAAAAAAGCAGAAAAAATTAAACTGATAATATTTTCTGGAGATATCCATTTTCCTGGAAAGACAAATGAGGCATTCCGATTGATACCACCAGGAGGGGGAAAACAAAATTCCAAAGAATACAAAAAATTAAAAAATTGGCTATATATCCAACGAATCAAACTTTCCAGGTATGAAAAAAAATATTTTGTTTTGGTTCAACCCGTAGTCCCATATAAAAAAACGGATGGTATAAATTTAGGAAGACTTTTCCCGCCGGATCTCTTGCAGGAAAGTGATAATCTACAACTTCGAGTTGTCAATTATATCCTTTATTACGACCCAATTCTTGAAATTTGGGACACAAGTATTCAATTAGTTCGGACTTGTTTAGTGTTGAATTGGGACCAAGACAAAAAGATTGAAAAGGCCTGTGCTTCCTTTGTTGAAATAAGGACAAATGGTTTGATTAGAGATTTTCTAAGAATCGACTTAGCAAAGTCACCTATTTCGTATACCGGAAAAAGGAACGATCTATCGGGTTCAGGATTGATCTCTGAGAATGGATCAGATCGCGCTAATGTCAATCCATTTTCTTCCATTTATTCCTATTCCAAGGCAAGGATTCAAGAATCCCTTAATCCAAATCAAGGAACTATTCATACGTTATTGAATCGAAATAAGGAATCTCAGTCTTTGATAATTTTGTCATCATCCAATTGTTCTCGAATAGGCCCATTCAACGATGTAAAATCTCCCAATATTCTAAAAGAATTAATCAAAAAAGACCCCCGAATTCCAATTAGGAATTTGTTGGGCCCCTTAGGAACAGGCTTTCCAATTTCTAATTTTGATTTATTTTCCCATTTAATAACCCATAATCAGATCTTGGTAACTAACTATTTCCAACTTGATAATTTAAAACAGATTTTTCAAATACTTAAATATTATTTACTGGATGAAAATGGTAAAATTTATAATCCCTATTCCTGCAGTAACATCATTTTGAATCCATTAAATTTGAATTGGTATTTTCTCCATTACAATTATTGTGAAGAGACATCTACAATCGTTAGTCTTGGGCAGTTTCTTTGTGAAAATGTATGTATAGCCAAAAAAGGACCCCATTTAAAATCGGGTCAAGTTCTAATTCTTCAAGTTGATTCTGTGGTAATACGATCAGCTAAGCCTTATTTGGCTACTCCAGGAGCAACTGTTCATGGACATTATGGGGAAATCATTTACGAAGGAGATACATTAGTTACATTTATATATGAAAAATCAAGATCTGGTGATATAACTCAAGGTCTTCCAAAA